AATTCATCGGGATTCTTAGATTTATTTGGAAGATACTTATTTCATATGAGCCGAACCAATAGGATGAATCAAACGAGTTCTGCATCATGAACCTTGTACTGCACCTATTGCGTAGATCGGTTTTAGAAAGTCATGTCGAGACGAATTAGGAAATTGAATAGGAACGAAAATACCAAGAAATTCAAAGGTATCGAATTCGATTTATTTGTATATGAACCGAATCTTGTCTATTTTAACTTTTACTTTTTGTTCTTTCAACCAACCAATTTAACCTTTCAAATATGTATGAAGTATTCACATTCTTTTTGAACGAAAGAAAAAAAGAGAAAATCGAATTTCATTTTATTTATTTAATAACTCTACCCATCTATAAAATAGATGGGGTATATCTCGCCAAGATAGATAAAAGTATGGATATTATGATCCAGATTCGAAATCAATATGTATCTCGCCCCATATCAATTAATTTATAAAAGAAAGACCTGATACAATTTAACCATGTGCCAGGAACCAGATTTGAACTGGTGACACGAGGATTTTCAGTCCTCTGCTCTACCAGCTGAGCTATCCCGACCATTCCCAATGTAGCATCCCATCCTCATTTTATTAGATGGCCGGAGTTTATGTCAATTAAAAGGACAGGGGGATTAAAAAGTTTTGCCCAAGTCCTGTAATTTCAATGCTATTGATTGTGAATCATTCAAATAGGGATTCCTTGCTTAATTTGGATATGTATTCTATATCACATGTGATAAGAGAAAGTCATTTGCACCCAAATACGTTTGTCAAAGAATCAGAAAGATAAAGCAATCTGGAGCCTCTAACGAAAAGGGGGGATAGGATAAATATTTTAGGAGTCAAATAGGCTTTTTTGGGGATAGAGGGACTTGAACCCTCACGATTTTTAAAGTCGACGGATTTTCCTATTACTATAAATTTCATTGTTGCCGGTATTGACATGTAGAACGGGACTCTATCTTTATTCTCGTCCGATTAATCAGTTCTTGAAAAGATCTATCGGACTATGGAGTGAATGATTTGATGAATGAATATTCGATTTTTTCTTCAATGTGGAATCAATTCACACCAATTCTTCCATTTTTCATATTAAAAAATACAGATTCGGGCCATCGTGAATCATTCGATATAGTATTCAATAGATCCATTTATCCTTCATCCTTTCTGAAGTTTCCATGGAAAGATTCCTCTACCAGCGCAGTGAACTCCATTTGTTAGAACAGCTTCCATTGAGTCTCTGCACCTATCCCTTTTTTCGTTTTTTGAACCTTTGTTTTGAGAAAACAGGATTTGGCTCAGGATTGCCCATTTTTATTAGTTCCTGGGTTTCTCTGAATTTGAAAGTTATCACTTAGCAGGTTTCCATACCAAGGCTCAATCCAATTAAGTCCGTAGCGTCTACCGATTTCGCCATATCCCCCCTTCTTTTTTTTTAGATTAGGATATCATTCCTTTTTTCTTTCATTTATACTGGATATACTGGAACCCTTGAATTTATTAGATAGCGATTATTATCTCGAAAAAAGTATTTTTTTCTTTCCTATAGGAAACCTATACTGGATTTTATCATTTCTGTATCGGCAATTCAATAGAGATTGATATATACCCCGTATATATCTTTCTCTTCTGCCACCCTTCCCATGCAATTTGGGATACTTGAAGGGTCGATTCTTTTCCCTTTTACGAATGAAAGCCGGGGAATGTCTGATTAGTTATAACCAATCAATCGAATTTGAAAGATATTTTGAATTCAAAATATAATATATAGGATAGAAAATATAGAAGTGTAGCAAAAAAAATTTCCAATGTCATGTGAATCAAAAATAAAATTTGACTAGACTATCTAAAAATATTTAAGATTTACTGTCGAATAGAATAATATTCGAATTTAGAATTGTGATAAAGAAATCACAATTCTATATCGCTATATAAATCGTTATGTTCTATAATATCCAATATTTATTGGGAATTATAGATTCTATTCTTTTCTATATTTCTATAGACACTCTATTATAGTGTATTGAATTCCTATGCATAGAAAATTTCTATTCTGTGGGCCCGCTTAGCTCAGAGGTTAGAGCATCGCATTTGTAATGCGATGGTCATCGGTTCGATTCCGATAGCCGGCTTTTTCCTATTTTTCATTTTTTTATTCAAGAAAAATGGATAATCTTACTTTGAAATCTTTGAAATCAAAGAATATTAAAAAAGTGTCTTCCCCTCTTTCCAAAATCCATGAATTTATTCATTCATAGGGAACTCCCAACTATGTCAGGAAACGGATCTTATATATAATAATAGAAAGTTTGAATTATCTCATTCTTCTTTATAGTAATAGTACAAGTACACTACTTCAGCCAACTTTGCCGCATTGAGTTCAGTTTTAGTTTAGGTTTATTCTGTAAAAGCCAATAAAAAAAAAAAGAATGAAATGAATTCTAAATAAGAATAATAAGAATAAGGAGTCTTTATGTCGCGTTAC